GAACGTTTAAATGTCCTTCAAAAGTAAGTAAATAGATCCGAAACATATAAAATGCGGTTAATCCCGCCGTAGACCAAGCTATTATTGCAAAAATAGGTGAATACAACCAACTATCATTAAGAATTTCATCTTTGGACCAAAAACAAGCAAGGGGTGGAATACCGCAAAGAGAAAGTGTACCTAATAAAAAAGAATTTTTAGTAATTGGTACATGTTTTGTTAAACCTCCCATAAGCACCATATTCTGACTTTTTTTTGGACAATATCCAACAAGAGTTTCCATTGAATGAATAACGGATCCCGATCCTAAAAACAATAATGCTTTAGAATAAGCATGAGTAATCAAATGAAATAAAGCACTGCGATACGACCCCATACCTAGAGCTAACATCATATAACCCAATTGAGACATTGTGGAATAGGCTAAACCCCTCTTAATGTCTTTTTGAGCAAGAGCTAAAGTGGCTCCTAAAAAAACTGTTATTATCCCTATCAAAGAGATAAAATTCATTATGTGGGGTATGACTATGAAAAGAGGCATAAGTCGAGCTACAAGAAAAATTCCCGCTGCTACCATCGTAGCAGCATGTATAAGAGCGGAAATAGGAGTCGGCCCTTCCATTGCATCAGGTAACCATACATGAAGGGGAAATTGTGCAGATTTAGCAACGGCACCGGCAAATAATAGAACAGCGCACAAAGTAACAAATAAAAAATTTACTTCATTATTATAAATCAAGTTATTGAATATTTGGAATAAATCACGAAATTCGAAACTCCCCGTTACCCAATAAAACCCTAAAATGCCTAATAATAAACCAAAATCGCCCACACGATTAGTTACAAACGCTTTTTGACAAGCCTTTGCTGCAACAGGTCGTGTGAACCAAAACCCTATTAATAGATACGAACATATTCCAACTAATTCCCAAAAAATATAAATTTGTATCAAATTTGAACTAGTAACTAATCCCAACATGGAAGTACTGAAAAAACTCATATAAGCAAAAAATCTCAAATATCCGTGATCATGAGACATATAATTATCACTATAAATAAGAACCATAATTCCAACAGTAGTGATTAATATTGACATAATAGAAGTAAGTGGATCGATCAAGTATCCGAATTCTAAAGAAAAATCATTATTGATAATCCAAGACCATACATATTGATAGACAGAACTGCTATTTATTTGCTGAATAGACAGATTCATGGAAAAAATCATGACTATACTTAACAATAAAACGCTTTGAAAAGCCCACATACGACGAAGACTTTTTGTTGCCGTCGGAAAAAGAAGAAGTCCCAACCCTATTAACATAGGAACTGGAAGTGGAAGAAAAGGTATTATCCACGCATATTGATATATCTGTTCCATAAAAAAAGTTTTTTTTTCTTAATTAATTGTTTCCGATTCACCGGATTTTACCTCTTTCGAAAAAGTCAATAAAAAATCAATATATGCACTAACTTATTTAATAATTTTAGATTAGTATTTATTCTGAGTCTTTTCAAAATCGTTCAAATATTCAAAACAAGAAGTTATAATTGGTCAAATGATATGATCAAGCGACATATAAAAACAAATACTTATAATAGGAAAATGAAAATCTAAATTCTTATTATTATTATGATAATTTATCGTAATAATAATAAGAATTTAGATTTGTAGAACAAGGATAAAAATTTGGGCTAAAAAGAGTACTTGATCCTGATATGAATTATAGGATTAACTAAGGTCATCGGTCTAATGAAATAAAAACTCTTGATTTTAGTTAGTTTATTTCAACTCATTAACTAATTCATTATGGGATTCATTGTTTTCCATTTCAATTTATTAGTAAATTTTAGAAGATTATAGATCTAAAATTTACTTTTTTATCGAGAAAGAATAAAAAATGACTGATATATTTTTTATCAAACCACGTAGCCTTTAACAGATTTATTACTAGTCTCACTCGAATTTTAAAATTGAATTTAGGTGTATTTTTTATCAAAACAAAAAAACTCAATTTATTAAGCAAAAGTTTACAAGCCTTTGAAGTATTTTATTACATGTAAATAAAGTATAGAATAACAAAAATAAAAGTCTTTTAGGTTTTTTATTGATTTTATTAAGTTTGATTGATTTGATTTCTATGCCATAGCAGATTCTAAAGATATAACTTTGAGAGATAAACAACGAGAACTAAAAGTTCCAAACGAAAAATTTAGGTTTTACGAATAGTGTATGGAATCAAAATTTTGTTATTTCGAGTAATTTTTGATTTTGATCCAAATTTCACGGATCTTTGACATATCTATATTTCTTTTTTTTTTTTTGAATAGAATCTTATTTAGAGAAAAAAATAGATAATGAATAAGAAATAATAATTTGTTTTGAACAATAGATGTCTTTCACATCCAACTATAACAATGAGTAACTTCTTCATTTTAAAATGGCAGTTCCAAAAAAACGTACTTCGATATCAAAAAAGCGTATTCGTAAAAATATTTG